AAGAGGATTTAATCAGAAATATCGACGGATTCCTGCGGAGTCCAAAGAAATATTAAAATGAAATAAAAAAGATCCACTGTTCCAATTTCATCTATATCGAATTTTAATATCAGAATAGTGGATATAGTCATGATTCAATGGGTTAGGTCCACTTACTTTTTATTTTCTTGATTTCTAATCTTTATAAACGACTTATCATTATTCATTAGAATCATGATAAATCATTAGAATATATTCTAATCATTAGAATATAATCATTCTAATATAGAATAAAATAATAGAATATAAAAAATTTCAAATAAACAAATGTTCCACTATATAATTTAGAATTTATAACTATAATTACTATAGGATTATTCATTATAATAATAACTTATTATACTTAAAGATAGTTAAAGATAACTTGATTATAATTCAATTTTATAATTTAATGAAATTGAAATTATAGGGTTTGTTACTTTTTTTATTACAAATATCAACAATATCTCTATTCTTCCTTCAATCAAATATGAATACTACGGCTGGAGTTTTATGAAAAAAGCCAAAGCAAAGCCCCTTATCGGATTTGAACCGATGACTTACGCCTTACCATGGCGTTACTCTACCACTGAGTTAAAAGGGCCCATTTGATTCCATTTTTGAATAAGCCACTAGCCACTATGTGTCTAGTGTATATAATTATTATAAATTATAATAATATATGTCCATAAAGATATCTTATCCACATAGTGGCTCATTCAGGAATGTAAAATTGGATTTACATAGTGAGTCTAGTGAGTATAGGCTAGTGAGTATAGGTTAAATGGTTTATTGATATTGGATTTGATCCATGCAATGAATTGTTTCAAAAGACTGATTCTAATTAAATTGAGACCCATCATAAATAATATAATGAAATTCATTTGATACATGTACCCAACAATTTAACATAGATCCAAGATATTTCATCGAATCATTGATAAAGCAATTCGACTTGTCGAGAAAAATAATTTTCACTAACTTGTTGATCCCTATCCCTCTTCCCATATTTCAAAATTTATCGTTTTTGAATTTCCTGAATTTCTTGGCTTAGTGTGAGATATAAATATATATACCTACTTAACCTTAAATCGTAACAATGAGTGAATCAATGAATGAAAGTATGAGAAATGGAGTTTAATCCCCTTTTATGGCATATGGCAGACCAATCACTCCCCGAAGGGTACTATCCTTCGTATTATTTTATTATTTTTCTAATATTTGAGAATATTTCTAATTTTTGTTTTTTAATTTTTTAGAATTGACTTCTATTCAAATCACTATTTTCATTTTATATTCTATACATATATTTTATATTCTATACATATTATATATTCTATAGTTAATTAATATAACTAACTATGTATATATAATATAATTTATATAATATAATTCATATATTTCAATTTAAAATCAAAGAATTTCTATAAAAACTAGAATTATTTATAGAATGGTGATTAGAATGAATGATTCATAAATGACAAATCAAAAAATTCTATGGAATCATGAAAGACAGAAAAATCCTTCGAATTGAGTCATACTATTCCATTATATTTATATTGACAATTTCAAAAAACTATTCATACTATGATCATAGTATGATGGCAGTCGGGCAAGTATGCCCCCATCGTCTAGTGGTTCAGGACATCTCTCTTTCAAGGAGGCAGCGGGGATTCGACTTCCCCTGGGGGTAGGGTACTACGAAAGGAAGTTGATCATGGATTATCAATAAGCCTGGAATTGATTCTTCCTGGGTCGATGCCCGAGCGGTTAATGGGGACGGACTGTAAATTCGTTGGCAATATGTCTACGCTGGTTCAAATCCAGCTCGGCCCAATAATTCACCGATCCACCATGAAATGATAGAACCCATTTGTTCTTCTCCAAAAATGCTTGATACGGAAGAATAAAATAAAGTCCGATTTTCTGATATCTCTCTACTGCTTTGCTCTATTTTTTTTTTACCACAAATTCTGATCTCGATAATGATCTCGATTCATATCAGGATCTGTAAGTATAAAGTTTAAGAAAAGAATAAAGTACAAAAAAAAACTCTTTTTTTTTTTTCATTGAAAGATTGATTATCAATCAAAATCAATTTGGCAATAACAAAAAATTACTAGTAATCCGTGATCCTCTCACGAAAGTGCATGTCCGTGTGTATATCAATATATTACTCGCGTCTCTGTTACAATATGACGATTCAAATCTAAAATCTACATATATCCACAAGAAAGATAGAAAGGGTTTGAAGGAAATGAAATCATATGTATGTTGTACACTTTATTTCCCTGGGATTGTAGTTCAATTGGTCAGAGCACCGCCCTGTCAAGGCGGAAGTTGCGGGTTCGAGCCCCGTCAGTCCCGATGGATCCAAATCCAATAAAAAAAATATATCAATTCATCTCTTCCTTTCCTGTCTATGAAATAGAACACAAATAACATAACAGAATTTTAGTCCAAATGGGATCCTTATTATATATATATATATATATTTTATTATTTCGCTTCCATTGTTTGTTTGTTTGGGTTTGTTTATAACCAATGGAAGTGTAAAGGCAGTCTGATGATACTTCATCAGATGATTGTATTGTACAAGAGGGCAGTAGGTTATAGAAAAGAAAGAATAGAATAGAAAAAAAAAAATGATAAAAAAAAAAATAAAGTAATTAAAGTAAAGAAATTATTGATTGGATCAGGAATCCAATTTTGAATTCGGTATGGATAAAAGATCTTCCTATGTTATACTATATCAATTCTCGACGATGAATCGATTTGATATGATAGCTCAGATATTGTTATTCATGATATTTTAATGCGATTCGATATCATCGCGATGTAATTTATCCCATTGAATTTACAAGCGAAAGATTTTTCATCTCTATGGGATTAAATCCCGAGTTATTGCGAATAAAAAAAAAAATGAAACGATGAGATTATGGAAGTAAATATTCTCGCATTTATTGCTACTGCACTCTTCATTCTAGTTCCTACTGCTTTTTTACTTATAATATACGTAAAAACAATCAGTCAAAGTGATTAGTTTGAATTCAAACTTTTTAGTTCTTATCAATGATTGAAGAGAAGAAAAATAAAATAAAAAGGATTCCAATTTCGCGTCTTAAATGAAATGAGCGGACTAGAATTATCAGTATTCTACGAGCGCAGTATTCTATGAGATATGATAGTATGGTAGAAGGATTCATATATTTCTTTCTACCATACTATCTATTATTGTTATTTATTGGAGTGTATAAAGTTCTACTGTATAAAGATACAGGTTGAATATAGATCAATCTACAATATATATCTTCATATTCATATATAGATATAAATTATATATATGGAATGTTAATGTACATAGTGTACCAATTCTATTTCTTTGCTTCATCTATTTATTTTATTTATGTTGATTCCAATCAATCTGAAATAATCGAAAGGCAACTCTTACTCTTACTCTTACGATTTGAATTCCTAGATTTTTGATTCTTTTCAATATGAATCCCGATATTCATCGGAAGAATCAAATCACTGAAGGAAAAAAATGTTATGGGCAGAAATTTGATTAATAAAAAAAAAAAACAAATAAACTAAAAAGTAAAAAGAAAAGGCTTTGCAGAACGATCTATAAAACAATTGATACAATTTGAGTTTGATTCTTCAATTAGTAGTACTTCTAGAGTCCACTTCTTCCCCATACTACGAGTGAAAGGGAAAATGTAAAGACTACCATTAAAGCAGCCCAAGCGAGACTTACTATATCCATGCGAATTATGTCCCCTATCTTATCTCTATGAATATAAAAGAATTATTCCATTATTGTTCACTAATCATTATTGTTCACTAATAATAGTGGAAGCACTAGTGCAGAGTCAAAAAGAGATTCGGGTACAACATCATTGATGAAACAAGCAAATAAATCTAATTATACCAAGTTCCTATATGATTTCTAGTATAATCGAAAAACATTAAGAACAAGTAAATACGCAGAGACACCCATGGAAGTATCAAGGGAGTGTTACTAACATGTAGTAATAATAAGACTTAGTCTTTCTTTTGGTGCCCTTCATTTCATTAAGTAAAAAATAGAAAAATAGAGAATCAAGATAGATCACTATCTATCACATACCCCTTCCTTTCTCAATAGAGACAATCGGGAGACGGCCTATTACATTCGTGACTAGGGGTTATCGAAAAGAAAGAATTTTTTTTTACTTAATATCACTTTATATAATTATAAAGTGATATTAAGTAAAAAGTTATATATATAAGTAAAAGCCAATTATCCATTCAATATAATAATAATATTGATTGAATGCTGGAGCACTCAGAAACTTTCATGAGTCCGTATATAAAGTATCTTCCGCACTTTCTGTAACTAATAATTGAATTAGATTTAGATTCCCTATCCGTCTATCCAATCCAATTCAAGACCCAGTAAGTAGACACTTCATTAGTAGTGGAAGGGCTATCATATCAAGATTTGACGATTACTCTAATCTTTCCCTGAAGCCTAGACGCAAGGATTTATAGCATTTTGGAGAACAGAACCCCCAACGGATGCTTATAATCAAGCAAATCTAAAGAATCCCTTGCTTCTGCTGGAAAAAAAAATTTCAAGTTATATCAGCAAAACAGAAGAAGGTATTTCGATTCTTTTGTTTTGTTGATGAGGCGACACCCGGATTTGAACTGGGGAAAAAGGATTTGCAGTCCCCCGCCTTACCGCTCGGCCATGCCGCCAAAATGATACAAAATATATGAGAATATTCGTTTTTTTTTTTTTGGGGGGGGGGGTTACGACACTTCTTTTTTTCTTGTACTTGTATCTTGAATCCTGTTTTCTTTAATCCCTTTCTTAAAAGAAAAGCCTTCCTTTTTGTTTGGATTGGTTCTATCTCTTCGATTGATAGTAGTTTACAACACACAATATCTAAAAATAAAAACTTTCCTTACTTTTTCTGTTGAAAAACCTAATGTGT